TCAAGTGTCTCGGATTCAAATTATGCAAAAAGTCTTTCGAAATCAAAAATAGATGGAAATAAATTGCGTCCAATAGGATTTGAACCTATACCAAAGGTTTAGAAGACCTCTGTCCTATCCATTAGACAATGGACGCCGTTCATTCCGATTTTTTCGTATTTTGATTTTTCTTGAATTAAAAACCAAAAAAATAGGATTATATGTGAGATCGTTTTTGGAATTGTATATTCAATGATTCACTAATCGTAATTCAAATAGATTTTCTATATTCTAGAATAGAATTCGAATAGAATATTTAGAATATTTAGAAAAAAGGAAATAAGCGGGTAGCGGGAATCGAACCCGCATCGTTAGCTTGGAAGGCTAGGGGTTATAGTCGACGTTCAATTCAGTGCTTTGAACGTCTCTAATTCAAAACCGAACATGAAACTTTGGTTTCATTCGGCTCCTTTATGGAATATGAGTAAATTCATAGATCTAAGATGTGAACAAAATGAAAAAAATGATACCCATAACACCTACGTCAGCTTTTTGTTTGAATACAAACAAACAAAATGAATCGCTTTCTAGATGATCCTTCTAGAAGAAGGTGATTCTAACAATCTTTCTAGTTACTTCGTTCTCTATTTCTATTTGAGAGGATCCTAAGGAAAAGGATTTTGTTTCCACCGAGCTAAAACAATATCTCGATGTCTCTAGTAAACCAAAGTCATCGTTGAATAGCTATTTTGCTCCAACTTCTTTCTTTAGAAAAAAGAAAAAAAAATGGCAGATTTAGTTACGATTCGAAATTGAATTTCTATCTTCTGCCATGGATCCTTTACTCATACTTATTCAATTGGAAGTTTTGGTCCAATTGAAAAATTATGTTTCGCAATTTCATAATCCAACTTTTCAATTTATAAGTGACTCATGGATACAAATCACGAGAATTCGTATTTTTTTTCTCGAATTTCTCATTGAGAGGTAAAGGATTAAATCTTTTTAAGAAATAAAGTTTTTGGTCGGAATATGAATAAAACCGAAAGACCCTTTAACTATTAACGGTTAATAGAACGAATCACACTTTTACCACTAAACTATACCCGCTACAATATGATTATTGTATACAAATGGATCTTTTGTCGAACAAGATCATTGAGCATGATCAAGATAGGATCATTAAAGAATCATCAAAACGAGAACGTTGCACTTTTTTGCGGGGAGATCCTAATTTAATGAGATTTGGGAAAGAGGCTTAATTGAAATTAAATAACTAAAACTCAAGTATTCCCTTTTGCTGAAGAAGATCGATACGGATAAAAAAACACTCAAATCATAACAAAAAAATGCATTGTGGAAGAATCGATAGTTTCTTTTTGAGTTCGGTAAAATATAACAAGAAAAACAATTTAAATAGTCTTTGTTCTTTTTTTTTGTTGCTTGAATATAAAATATTCAATTGAATATAATAATATAATAATAAAAGTCTTTTTGTTTTCAAATCAGATATCAGATAAATCATTATTTATCTATAATTCGTTGGAACAAAAAAAAAAAGAGCCCGGCTAGGTACTGACCGGGCCGGGCCAAGAGAATAGGAAGGGCCTTTCGAACAAAATCAACACAAATGGGTCTTGCTTATTTTTTTTTAGCTCGATTGTTCGCGCGGTCGAGCCCATCTTTTAGATAAAGGAAATTCCCGATTTGTGGATCTCTATATATATAATAGAATAGAGAAAGACGAAAGATTCCTTCCATTATGTGTAATGTAGTAATTATCTTTTTCAATTGGGAGAGATGGCTGAGTGGACTAAAGCGTCGGATTGCTAATCCGTTGTACGAGTTATTCGTACCGAGGGTTCGAATCCCTCTCTTTCCGTTTCCGTTGATGAATTTATTTGGTTTTTTTTTCAATTTTTGAAAATCTTAGTGAAACGTGTAGAATAGATAAAATCCTAATAAGAAAATTTGCAAATTAACTAAAACCAAGGAAAACCCCCTGTATTTTATTCTTCACGTCCAGGATTTCGCCCTGGATCATTAGATAGAAATCCAAAGATAAAGAGAGACACAAAAAATATCACTACGGTATAAACGAAGAGTTTCAGAGTAAGCATTACACAATCTCCAAGATGGTTTTTTTGAAAAAAAAAGAGAATAGATCTTCTATTTTTCTACCACATATCCTAAAGAAATGAGGTTTTTCTAGAAATGCATTGTCATAAATTCATTTGTTTTTCATTAACCCAAATTTAGGTTTATATCCAAATTAGATATTATATTGTGGGAGACCCTATATAGGGATAGGGTTAGGGTCTTTCACTGGAAAGGGGGTCAAAAATGAGGAAATGGGGGTAAGCCTGGGTTTTGTCGACTATACACGAATTTCAGCGTGTGAATCGAGGGTTCATACTCTAAAACTTATCTGATTTTTTCAATTGTTAGAATTTTTTTTTTATCGAGGAAATCATATATTTTCTAGGATATTATTATTCAGGATCTCATCGAAAACTTACAGCAGCTTGCCAAACAAAAGCTAAGAGAAAAAAAAGCAAAGGTATGACTGGCATAACATCCACGATTGGATTCAAAAAAGCATAGGCTTCGGGCAATTTGCCGAAGAAAAAACTACTCGAATAAAAGGGAGAATTAATACAAATACAGATCAAACTAACAATATTAAGCATAACAGACATTTTGTTCTTGGAGATAATTGCATTTTGATTGTGTTTTTGATATAAGGAAAAAGAAAGTAAGTAAGGTAGACAAAAACCCTTCTTTTTCTTTGAATCCACCCAACCAAAAATCCTCCAATTCTCAAAGGAGGATAGAAGAAATCATACTTTCATACAATATCTTAATTGAATTCTATGTAATGATCAATAAATTAAGTTGAATTCTATATCTATATGTATCAAAATCCTAGTACCAATCGATTCTATAGATCTATAGATATTTGGACTGGAGTTGACAAACAAGCAATACCAATATTATTGTTTCTTAGTGTCGATTAGAAATTGAAATGGGGCGTGGCCAAGTGGTAAGGCAACGGGTTTTGGTCCCGCTATTCGGAGGTTCGAATCCTTCCGTCCCAGCGCAGTCCATTTTTTATGCTCCATTATTCCCATAAAAAGAAATAGGGGAGTGGGTAGGAGTTAATCCATATTAATTTTAATATCTGTGTCTGTTCGAATTTCATTAATAAATGATCAAGTTCCATATTATATAGAAATCTGTTATGGAGCTGATGTTTTTTCTTTGAATGTAATTTGATTTAGGTATTTCGTGTTTGACTCGAATGAAAAATTGGAAATCTATTTAAGGCTTGAGGCAGGGGTGATTTATCCTATCCCTTTGTATTCACTTTTTCACAAGAGTCGATATTACTCAACCCCATTTAAACCAAATACATATCAATCGTATAATATAATCATATAAATGGTACGTATCATTCTATTTCAATCACAAGAAAATTTTGGGTTCTTTGTGAAAAAGATTTGTAATCCTTAAATTATTTAAACTGAAATTATAGATATTCAATAATCTAGAATATCTATAACAGTGACAATTTTTTCTCGGATCTATATATTATTTATGTATATTAAAAATGCTGTCTTGCTAAGACTTTTTCAAAAAAATCGTTCCACAGATCATATATTCATATATAGAAGAAAAGTCTAGATTACGATGTCTATGGACGGCTGAACCAGTGACTATTCATGATTCCATAATTGAATCAATTTCATACCGGTTCCAAATTAGAGGAATGTTATGGTAAAACTTCGTTTGAAACGATGTGGTAGAAAGCAACGTGCGACTTGAAGGACACGATCCGTTGTGGATTTTTACATCCACCATTTTTGATTTGTCTAGGAATAAGGGTGCTCTTGGCTCGACATTGTTTGTTCTGTTACACCCGAACCCTTCGTTTTTTGTTGGGTTGTAAATAGTGCACGCTGGAGCTCGAATAGAAAGTATTAATTCATTTCTCGGGGGCAAGGATCTAGGGTTAATGTCAATCAATTGGAGGAACAACTTCGTAAATATATCGAACATATATAGGAATCGAAAGGATCCAATTCGAGCAAGTTTCCAATTCAAAAGCAAAATTTGTTGAAATTGATTCAAATTTTTCGATTCAAAGTGTATCACGCGGGAATCTACTGTCCATAGGATTTTTTGATCGAAAGAAATCAAAAGGGGGTATGTTGCTGCCATTTTATTTTGAAAGAATTAAGAAACACCGAAGTAATGTCTAAACCCAATGATTCAAACAAAATAAGAAAAGGATCTCAGAACAAGGAAACACCCTTTTAATTGTCTCAATCGTCTCAATAACTGGATCGGACTAAAAAATCCAAATAGAATTTGAAATGGTTTAAACGAGACAAACAAAAGGGAGTAAAGACGACTCAATAAATGAAATTGACTAAAGATTTTTCCTTTGAACTATTTGAGAGTTATCCAACTTGAGTTATGAGTACGAATGGTTTATTTTTCATTTTCAGGAAGAAAAAAAGACTGAAATCATAGTCTAATTTATTTTTTGGGCCCATTTGTCATTTAATTTATTAGAATTGCATATATAGACAAAACTTCGAATCAAATCATTTTTTCGCGAGCTGTACGAGGAGAAAACTTCCTATACGGTTCTAGGGGGGGTATTGTTCATCTACATCTATCCCAATGAGCCATCTATCGAATTGTTGCAATTGATGTTCGATCCCGAAGAGAAGGAAAAGATCTTAGAAGGGTGGGCTTTTATGATCCAATGAAGAATCAAACTTTTTTAAATGTTCCTCTTATTCTATATTTCCTTGAAAGGGGTGCTCAACCCACGGGAACTGTTCAGAATCTTTTAAAGAAAGCTGAAGTTTTTAAGGAACTTCCGCCTAATCAAATGAAATTCAATTAAAGAAATACCAGGGGGGTAGCGACTTGTATATAACTTTGTCTAACTTTTTTCTACTTGCCCCCCTTTTCTTTTTTTCTTCCATATTCATATTTATTTATCATAGTTTCGGTCGAATCTTATGGTCTAGATGGTCTAGAATGACCAAATTGATTGATCTTATAAATATCCAATTTTCGCATTTCCTTTATTTAATTGTGTGGTTTTCATTGGAACTCGACTAAGCAACAACAAGGAATCTACTTTGCTTATTCCACTTAGATTCATGAAATACATTAGCATTAGGGACTAAAAAATCCGATATTTTTTTTGAATTCTTCCTTTTTTATTCTTCGATTTCTATTTTTTCTATCTATGTAGATTAGATATGTAGTGTCAATCCAAGACAATTTGGAATATTATTGTATTCCATTGTTAAATTGAAATTCAAAGGATTTCAAAAAGTATTTTATTTCATGCAATTTATCTTTTCCAATGTATTCTTTTCTCAACATTTATATTGACAACAGTGTATTGAACAAATATAATTCATCGTGATAAGCGATCCGGGTCTATTTATTTTTGTCCCATAGTTTTGGTACTTTATCTTATTCAAATGATGCTTTCTTTGATACAAGAGGTTTTTTGATTGAAAGAAAGCTAGAGAACATAAGAGATGCTCTATCCATTTTCACAATGCGGTATCTTTTTTTTCTTTTATTTTATCTGACAGTTTCTTGTATTTTCATCTAATCACTTCATTTTTATGTTTTGAATCCATTATCAAATCTGTTTTTTTTTTTTAGATTTGTTAACTCAAGGGTTTGATTAGTTTGTATAATATATTTTTTTTCTCTTTGTTTAAAATCAATTTAATTGAATTTGATTGTATCTATACACCCTTTGTTGAAGTTTTGTTTAATTTATGTTTGTTTTTTTCGGGTTGCTAACTCAACGGTAGAGTACTCGGCTTTTAAGTGCGGCTCGAATCTTTTACACATTTGGATGAAGTGACGAATTCGTCCGTAACCTTGGGAAACTTTGGAAGACCGCGACTGATCCTGAAAGGGAATAAATGGAAAAAATAGCATGTCGTATCAATGGAGAGTTCTGAGGAGATTTCATTCTTATCGGATTGGTATAAAACCTTTTTCGAATTCTTGGAACGGAACAAAATAAAGTTGGGTCGAATGAATAAATGGATAGGAGCCCTGTGGCTTCAATTAATTATCAGAAAGAAAAAGCAACCGGCTTCTGTTCTTAATTTGAATAATTTCCCGATCTAACTAGACGTTAAAAATAAATTGGTGCCTGATACGGGAAGCACTTATCACTCCACGAGTGGATTCTATTTTTTTTTTAATGAATCCTAACTATTGACATTCTCCATTATGGACTGAAGATGCGTGTGTAAAAGAAGCAGTATATTGATAAAGAAAGTTTTTTCCGAAATCAAAAGAGCGATTTGGTTTAAAAAATAAAAGATTTCTAACCATCTTGTTATTCTATAACATAAACATAGACGAATTAAATGAAATGGATGGAAAAAGGAGAGGGTAGAGAATCTGTTGATAAGTTTATCTGTCCCCGAGGTATCGATTTTTACAGAATACCTTGTTTTGACTGTATCGCACTATGTATCATTTGATAACCCCCCCAATCTTCTACCTTTAATTCAAATCGAATTTCAAATGGAGGAAATCCAAAGATATTTACAGCTGGCGAGATCTCAACAACATGACTTCCTATATCCACTTATCTTTCAGGAGTATATTTATGCATTTGCTCATAATCGTGCTTTGAGTAAATTGATTTTGTCGGAAAATCTGGGTTATGACAATAAATCCAGTTTACTGATTGTGAAACGGTTAATTACTCGACTCTATCAACAGAATCGTTTTCTGATTTCTCCTAATGATTCTAACCAAAATCCATTTTGGGCGCACAACAAGAATTTGTATTCTCAAATCATATCAGAGGGGTTTGCTTTTATTATCGAAATTCCATTTTCTTTACAATTCCTATCTTGTCTAGAAGGGGAAACGAACAAGATAGGAAAATCTCAGAATTTACGATCAATTCATTCAATATTTCCCTTTTTCGAGGACACTTTTTCACATTTAAATTTTGTGTTAGATATGGTAATACCTCGCCCTGTTCATGTGGAAATCTTGGTTCAAATCCTTCGCTATTGGGTAAAAGATGCTTCCTCCTTGCATTTATTACGAGTCTTTCTCAACGAATATTGTAATTGGAATAGTCTTCTTTTTCCAAAGAAAGTAAGTTCCACTTCTTCAAAAAAAAATAAAAGATTATTCTTATTCTTATATAATTCTCATGTATGTGAATATGAATCCATTTTCGTCTTTCTACGTAACCAATCTTTTCATTTACGATCAACATCTTCTGGAGTTTTTCTTGAACGAATCTATTTCTATAGAAAAATAGAACGTCTTGTGAACGTCTTTGTTAAGATTAAAGATTTTGGGGCAAACCTGCGGTTGGTCAAGGAACCTTTCATGCATTATATTAGGTATCAAAAAAGATCCATTCTGGCTTCAAAAGGGACATTTCTTTTCATGAAGAAATGGAAATTTTACCTTGTCACTTTTTGGCAATGGCATTTT